CTTTTTATTGTCTGAATATTCAGGAGCTAAGACCATTCCAATGCTCCCTTTCGCCATGCATAAACTAAACCAACAATTAAGATAAGCACGAAAATGAAAGCTTCTATAAATACAGATACACCCAATACATCGAAACTCATTGCCCATGGATAGAGAAAGACCGTTTCAACATCAAAAACAACAAAAACTAGAGCAAACATATAATAACGGATTCGAAATTGTAACCAAGCGTCGCCCATCGGTTCGATACCCGATTCATAACTAGACAGTTTCTCCGGCCCTTTCCTAATCGGGGCTAAAATCCCGGAAATAAAAAATGCCAAAATAGGAATAAGACTTGATATTATTAGAAATGCCCAAAAAAGATCATATTCGTAAAGCAAAAACATAGACGCACTCCTACGAACTTGGAAAATATACCGGATTGGTCGATTCAAATTGAAGTTGTCAAGTCATCCATAACCGTTTAGTCATTAGTCAAAACAAGAATTCATTTTTCATTTTGACCAAACCATCTAGTTTCCTTTGTTTATTGCGGGGCATATCTCCTTTCAATATTTATCGACTGGCTTGACTGGGATCCTATTTCCAGTCTACTTCCAGTCTACTTCATTTTTTTTTCTTTCATTTCTTTAGTTAGTATAACTCTATACATTACGCTTAGACAAATCCTCTTGTTTTGACCTAGGATTCTTGCCTGTGATTTTCAAATAAAAAAAGAAGTTCGAAATTCTGAAACAAAAAATCAAAAAGAATTCTTCTTTTTTTATTTGAAATTTTTTTTTAGGAATAGAATCGGGACTTCTTTTTGTCGTTTTTTTTTCTTTTCTTAGTGATTTAGAATATAACATCAAATAGAAAGAAGATAATGGATAGGTACGTCAATCTCAGGATTTTGAATATCTTAATCTTAGTGTTGGTATATTCCCCTTATTAGAATCTGGTTGGATTTTTCTCTTGATTGAATACAGAAAAAGAAGACCTCTGCCTTTTTGTTGTGCTTCGCTAGATGTAGGTAAGGTATACGAAGATAGGGCTTTTTAAAAACTGTTCACAATGAAACTTACCCAAGAGATTCGTTTTTCAACAAACTTCGGTTTGTCAAAAAATACATCAGGTTATTCCCTAGATCTATGTGAATTACTTTTTGGAGTTTTTCACCGGCCTCGTGTCTGTCATGATTTTGACTTCTGAAATTCATTCAAGTTAGGTAGACCAAAGAAAAGGAAAATCAATCACTTTAGCTTAACCCCTTGATTGTGGACAGGAAATTGGATATCGAATTTCCCTCCGAAGATTAATGACGAAGGGTTTATTTGTTTATCCACGATTGGATAAGTATCGATTCGACCCCTTCAAATGCGTTTTTCTTTCAGTTTTCTATTCTGCTTTCAATTCAAATGATTCCCCATTTTCTAGGAATCATTTGGTTTTGATCAACCCACCGGTCAGTTACAAGCAACAAACAAGAATGAACAAATGCAAATTGGAAAATTTTGTATTTCCAATTTGCATTTTATTTTAGTAGGGCTATACGGACTCGAACCGTAGACCTTCTCGGTAAAACAGATCAAACTTGTTATTATCAAAATGATCTGAACTGTTTCAAAGACCCAACATGCATTTTTTTTGCATTGGGCTCTTTCATTAACTGATAGAAATATCAGCCAATCTGCCATATTTTTTCTTGACAGAAAAATAAGATAAGGAGATGGCTCCACGTGCTCTGATTCATTAGTTGAGATTTTGATCCAGGAGCACTACCAAAGTGTTTCAAAGGTGGGATTATCTTGACGTAGGTCTGCCTCCGGCCTAGATCATTTTAAGTTAAATGAAGTCTCTATCGTTCGGCTTAAAAAATAAAATATGAAACTTCATACACCTTAAAGTTCATAGGACGAAAAGAGATTTTTGGAGGGCCTTGTACTCATTATGCCTAGCATTGAATGTACCAGTATTCACCTTATCAATATCTCAAATTAATGGTGGGGTCTGTTTGGTACCTAAAAGGGGCGCCCAAATCGGACCAAACCCTTTGTCAGGCTATTGTTCCCCAAAAGTTGTGGAGTAAGACATCGATTTCTCAATAAGATCCAATTTTTGGATTGTATGATGGACTCCCCTGAAAAACATTGGCGCGCGTGTAAACGAGGTGCTCTACCAACTGAGCTATAGCCCTTACTTAATGCTTGTGATGCATATTTTATTATGTATATAATTTCTTGTCAAGAGAAATATGCTATAACACAACATCCTAAATTTTTGAGTGGTGTTTCTTAGATTAGTATTGCTTAGAAGTAATATGATATTTATAATCCATCGATGGGACGGGTCCCGTTTGGTTTTGGGGGGGGATAAGAAATGACCTACTTAACTCAGCGGTTAGAGTATCGCTTTCATACGGCGGGAGTCATTGGTTCAAATCCAATAGTAGGTACAACTTATTAGATACCGGAGTCAATGGTATCTAATAAGTTTTTTTGCCCCATTTCTTTCTTTT